TCCTCAAATCAGTCCTTCCCATAGGTTATTATCCCAACGAATCAGGAGTGAAAGCTTTATATAATTCGAAAAAGCAAGAGCAACAAGTCTAAGTAAGTAAATAAAATACGAAAAAATACGTGGATTAAACAAAAGGATTCGCAAATAAAAGTGCTAATGCTACAACCAGTCCATAAATTGTTAAAGCTTCCATAAAAGCCAGACTAAGCAATAAAGTACCTCGTATTTTTCCCTCCGCCTCGGGTTGTCTCGCGATCCCTTCTACAGCTTGGCCCGCAGCAGTACCTTGACCAACCCCAGGTCCAATAGAAGCAAGCCCGACGGCCAACCCAGCAGCAATAACGGAAGCGGCAGAAATCAGTGGATTCATGATAAGTTCCTCACACCAAAAGAAAGAAATGGTTAATGATACAATCAACCAATGAATTATAACTTATTATTCCATTACTAAGATTTATCCAATCGAAGGAACTAAAAACTCCGAATTGAAGTAATAATATTATTGACTCATCAGAACTACTTCAATCTCTCTTTTTTAGTTACTATCCATCCACGTAGTTTTTGTGAATCCATACGACTTTTGTTTGTTCTTCCATTTCTTTATTTTTTCAAAAGCATTCTTTGAATTCTTGATTCTTTTTCTTGATTTAATCTCTCTATTCATTCAATATTGAATTCAAAATTACATTACAGACCAAACAGAAGAACTTCCATTGGAAGCCCTATCTAAATTCACCGTAGTAGGGCGGATTAGATATATCTTTAGTTCCTATATAACTTAGTTAATATCTAATATAACATATACGTGTGTTTCTTACATAACGTAAACCAATTATTCATATCTTGGATTCAATCGAATTCTAGAATCATTCTTCGAAACATCCACAAGCGTTGTCTTATAGCAATTCGATTCAATACATCTAGTTGACTCCACTCTACCCTAACCAATCCTTTTTCTCGTTTTTTGTAAACCCTTTCTTTTATTTTTAGCATTATCCCACATGGAGACAATCAATCTAAATGGACGAATTCATTAGTCCGAATCCTTGGATAGAAATATCAATATTTGATTGATCCAAGTTCATGTAATTTATTATTTTTTTTCTTTTGTTCAATCGTTGAATTCAATGAAATCAACTGAAATGGGAATAATTCTATATAAGATAATTTGTTAATCACTACGTCGTAAACGGATACCATAAGAATTCTTATTCAGATTATGACTCCTCATATCCTATATTATTTAATATTGGAATTAAATGAACAAAAAGAATATTAATTCGCGAGAGGTAGAAATGGGGCAAACGATAATTTGAGGAAAAAGATCTTTTAGATCTCTTTCCTGTTTTTTTACAATTCCCTAATATCGTAATCTTTTTTTTCCTATTACTCTTAATAATATATACCTTCCTTATTTATATACTATTTGTATAATATATTTATGTTCCCTAAGTGGATTATCTTGAGCCATGTATACATTGCCTTGGTCTAAGCTAAAAAAAAGACCATTTCGAAAACTAATCAATGATGACCCTCCATGGATTCGCCTATATAAGCCGCAGCTAAAGTTGCAAAAATAAGAGCTTGAATACCACTTGTAAATAGTCCAAGGAACATAACTGGTATAGGAACTACTGAAGGTACTAAAGAAACAAGAACAACAACTACTAATTCATCAGCTAATATATTTCCGAAAAGTCGAAAACTAAGTGATAAGGGTTTTGTGAAATCTTCTAAGATGTTAATGGGTAAAAGGATTGGAGTTGGTTGAATGTATTTAGCGAAATAACCTAATCCTTTTTTGGTAAGACCCGCATAGAAATATGCTACTGATGTGAGTAAAGCTAAAGCAACAGTAGTATTTATATCATTTGTGGGTGCTGCTAACTCTCCGTGAGGTAACTGTATGACTTTCCAAGGTAAAAGAGCCCCTGACCAATTTGAAACAAAAATAAATAGAAACATAGTTCCAATAAAGGGAACCCATGGACCATATTCTTCGCCAATCTGAGTTTTGCTCACGTCTCGAATGAATTCAAGGACATATTCGAAGAAATTCTGACCGTCAGTAGGAATGGTTTGTGGATTACGAACAGCTATAATGGCTGAACCTAATAAAATAGCAATTACAACCCAAGAAGTAATAAGTACTTGGGCATGTACTTGGAAACCTCCTATTTGCCAATACAAATGTTGGCCGACTTCCACACCAGATGATATATCGTATAACGCTTTTTGTGTGTTGATAGAACATAATAGAACATTCATATTGCCCTCTGAAAGAAATAGAACTGTAAAAGAAATTATTTTTATTCGACTGTCTTTTTTTCGACTTTCGTCTATTTTTGATACCAACTTATTAGAATATCGCTAGTTTTTTTTTATCTCTTTTGTGCGATTCGGGAATAGTAACCAATTCCCTAAATCTATGGAGTTCTCCCAAAAATTTATTTATCATTTATCTTATTATTAATCAAGGATTTCGTATAGAGCTAGAACG